TATAGTTCTATATATAGATTTATATCGATTAGGTATCATGCAAACCCTTTCTATACTAATAAAATAGAACCTTACTCTATTTAATCTAATAAAAATTTCCTTTTTTCGATTTTAGAAGTTCATTGAACTTGAAGAAGTTCTATTTGTATTTGTTCAATAAATTTACCTATATTTTTGTTTGTCCACTACTTAACATGATAAATCGAAAAAAGGTTATGATAAACCGAGAAAAAAATGGAAACTACGAATAGTCATTTTTGACGAACAGGATCAAGAATCATTATTAATTCGACACAAGAAGGGGTTGGGGAAAATCCCTTTTCTTGTGTCAAGGACTAGGAGACGAACAACCCCCCCCCCCTAAAACCAAACCCTTTGTTCCTTTCATTTATACTTTGGTTTATATTTTCCGCTTATTTATCTTTTGTTTTGATTCTATTCGAATAGAAAACTACTGATTCATTCTATATCACTTCGATTTGGATTGAAAAAACAAAGAAGAGCTAAGTAAAATAAAATAGTCTTCTTCACAATATACATATCATGACCGGTATAAGTAATTCCCGAAATCCGGTAGAAAAAAAAAGAAACAAACAAAATTTTTTTGATCATACACAATTACATAATATAATTATTACATAATATAATTGCCAACAAGAGTTTGTTTCTTTTTAGAGCTTGATGTTGAAAAATCCACGGATCTAGAAATTCATTTCGGACAATTGAACCTTCTCAAACTGTTTCTTTTTAAGAACTAAAAAGATTTGTGCCAAAATAACAGATGCCAAGAAGAGCAAAAGGCCTTGGACACGTAATGGATCTTGAAGTACTACTTCCGCATCCCCCTGACCAAATCCGCCCACATTAGGATTACTCGTTAATGGTTGATCAAGTTTGATGGATTCGCCCTCGGAAACAAGAAGTTCCGGCCCTGGAGGGATAATATCAACCACTTGACGCCCATCCGATGCCTCCACTATGGTTATTTCGTACCCCCCTTTCTCTTTTCGTATGATTTTGCTTACTATACCTGCTGCTGTAGCATTATAAACATTATTGTTACTCTTGCTCCCGTCGGGATAAATCTGACCCCTTCCTCTGTTCCCGCCTACATATATGGGATATTTTAAGAAGTGAACATCTTTCTTAGTAGCGGGGTCCGGGGAAAGAATAGGAAAGGTGATTTCACTATATTTCTGACCAGGAACAGGACCTATCACAAGAATATTTTTTTTAGTAGGGCGGTAACTTTGAAAAGCCAGATTTCCTATCTTTTCTTTAATCTCAGGCGAAATACGATCGGGGGGGGCTAGTTCAAACCCCTCGGGTAAAATAAGAACAGCCCCTACATTCAAAGCTCCTTTTTTACCATTAGCAAGAACTTGTTTCACTTGCAGATCATAGGGAATTCGAACAACTGCTTCAAATACAGTATCCGGAAGTACCGCTTGTGGAACCTCGATATCCACGGGTTTATTAGCTAAATGGCAATTGGCACATACAATACGGCCAGTTGCTTCTCGTGGATTTTCATAACCCTGCTGTGCAAAAATGGGATAGGCATTTGAAATGGGTGCCTGAGTTATTATATATATCATTATCATGAGCGATACGGAAATGGATCGAGTAATCTCTTTCTTTATCGACGAAAAGGTTTTTTTAGTTTGCATGGTCCAATCATTGATCCCGAAATTTTCTACAATAAAATTAGGTAGGTCGCTAGTAGAGTTCCCTATCTATAATTTTGATATTTAATGAAATAATTTTTCTGAAATATTGGAGAAATCGCTTGGCTGGGTAGAAAGATTAAGTACAATTTTGAATGTTTTGCTTATGTACAAAGTACAAAATATTCTAATAAGGTCGGTCGATCATTTTTCAGTCGTTCATTGAATGATAAATCACTACAAGTGAAGGAGATACACGATTTAAATAACGAAAGATCCAATATTTAAAAATTGTATCTAAAATGACTGGAAAAGTAGAAACAAGACCGGATATAATTTGATCATTATGAGCAAACCCAAAATCTTTGTAGACAGAGCCAATCATTAATTCCCAACCGTGGGGCGAATGGAATCCTATACATAAATCAGTTAATAAAAGAATAGAAAAAGCTTTTATTGTGTCGCTTAAGTTATATAGGAATTCTTGAACCCAAGAGTTAAGAATAACAAGTTCTTCATTACCTAAAATAGAATAACCACTTAGAATAACGAAACAGATTATATTTGTCGAGAAGTGTAAAATTGTATGGATACGATCCTCATTGTGCATCTTGATCAATTGGATCGTTTCTTTGTAGATTTCAACGCGAAGCTTTTGTAAATGCGTTTCCGGATATTCCTTTATCATTTCCTCCAAACGAAGGAGTTCCTCTAAGTCTATGAATTTTTTTAGAATACTCTTTTCTTGAATATCATTCAAAAAAATTTCGGATTGCCTAATATTCCACCAATTTGTAATCCAAGATTCCAGACTTTTTTTAAATGAGAGAGAGATCCACCAAGGCAAAAATACTATAGATGCAAGATATAGAAGGGAAATGAATACTTTCTTTTTTGCCATTTTTTCGTCTGTGAATTTTTGAAGTTTTAATGAACTCACCCCATGCGTCGACTCTATATGATACTAATATTTCTATCAAGCATAAGTTATATTCCAAGTCATCTAGCCCATTAATCTATTTCAGAGTTTTTATTTGTGATGCAGTATAGTGGTTAGTCCTTGAATCTAGAAAGAATACAGAAATAGAATAAGAAAGAGCCCACTTCAAATTAATATTAGTCGGATTTCGAGACGAAAGAACTCCTGTTCTATTAAAAAAAATATCAAATATTTCGAAAAAAAAAATTATGGACACAAAAATTTTCGTTTTAGGGTTGTTTCGTATACGTTTACTTTGGCTCGAATAAGCGTTCGGAAGAAACTTCCGTTAACTTATGGTATAGAAAAAAAAGAGGATTCTTGAGTTTTTTCCCTCTTGCAAAGTATTAATTCTTCAGTTTCTTTTTTCAAAATACTTCAATTGGTACGCGCAAGAAATAGGCCAATTCAGCAGCTTTTTGCTCAATTTCTCGTGGAGTCAAATTCTCATCAGTACGCGTCAAGGGAATGGCCCCCTGGCCTCTGATTTCCATATAAAGGACCCGACGAGCAAAAAGACCCTCTTTATTTTCTATTCTGATGGACTGAATGTCTTTCATAAGGAATCGGAGGAATATGCGACGGTTTTTTCCAGGGAATCCCCAACGAAAAATACACACTATGCCCTCTTTTATATCGAATCGATCATAACCACTACCTACATTCCACGAAATTGTGCACCACAAGTAGGAACTAATAAAAAGACCCGCGATCCCATAGAAAGACATCACGATCCCTTGTGGAAAAAAATGGATTTGCTGAGAAGGAAATAAAGATATAAAATTCCTACCAAAATAACTGGAGGTTCCAACCAATACAAACCCTAATGAACCTAAAAAAAGAATAAGGGCCCAGCCGAAATTACTTATTTTTCGAGATCCCGCTATAAGTTCTATCCATATACGTTCTGATCGCCAACTCATATTCTCACTAGACCTAGTTGCATTTTATTGGAATTGGAAAAATAACAAAAATAAATTGGATTTTACTTTTTTTGTTTCCGAAGTAACTTTCATCAACCAGCACTACTATGATGTGAACCTTTAAGAATAATTCATCGAATTGCTTAGATCCAAACTAAAATAATAACATCTCTTTCATACGATTTCCTATAGCTATCCACATATATATATAGATATATTGACATAAATATATTGACTTTACGTTTCCGAAATTCTCCCCGATGCCGATCCATTTGAAAAATGAATTTACCCATATATCATGTTTACACATACATAAGAGCTTATGCTCGAAAGAAGCAACATGTTATACCATATTCTACTAATATAGATATGGGTGTTATGATCCAAATCAGTTTCAAAAAAAAAAATGGATAAGATTTGTCCCTATAGTATCTAAAAAATCTTGTTTTTTTGAACATGAAGAGATAAAGAAACCATTGCAATTGCCGGAAATACTAAGCCTACTAAAGGCACAAAAATGGAGGGAAAGTTGTTGAGAGTTATCATTGAATGGGTACCTCGATTTAATATTTGTACCTGTTATTTTTATTTATTGTTTTATATTAATATTTTTATTTTAACCTTATATTGTTATAAAGATATCTTATAATTCATATATAATAATTCTATTTATATAAATAGAATTACTATATTATACTTATATTATACTAAGTATACCTAAGTGAGTATATACTTAAATAAGGAATATATAAGTATATGTTTTAATATAAGTATTTTTTTAATAAATATTTATTAAAAAATTCACTAAATGTGTAAATAAAAAATATGTAAATAAACGGACTTATTCACCTTTCTACATGTTTCTACACGAAATATATGTATGATAATCCACCTTTTTATTATTCATAATATTAGTTATGTTCTTGTCTTATAATTTAATAATTTTCATTTCAAAAAATTTATTCCGTTTTATTAATATTAAATTAATTATTAAATTAAGACTCTACTCTACGGCTCTACTTAATCTAAGTTTGATTCAAAGGAAAGAAAGCATGTAGCCGAAATAATTCACTCAGAACGCCCTTTAAAGGATTACGTGGTACGATTGGATCGAATAAGCCCTTATGGAATAAATATTCAGCCACTTGTGAATCCTCAGGTACTGTCTTATTCAATGTTTGTTCAATTACTCTTTTACCCGCAAATGCAATGTAAGCGTTGGGTTCGGCAATAATGATATCTCCCAACATACCAAAACTAGCCGTCACCCCACCTGTGGTAGGGGATGTAAGGATTGCGACATAAAATAACTTTTTATTTGATTGATAATCATATAAAGCGGAAGATATTTTAGCCATTTGCATCAAGCTCAAACTTCCTTCTTGCATGCGTGCTCCTCCGGAAGCACACACTAGAATAAGAGGTAAAAGT